ATGCGATGACTTTACTCTACAAATCACAAAGATATTGGAACTCTTTACTTCATTCTAGGCGTTTGAGCCGGTATAGTCGGTGCTGGTATAAGACTTCTTATCCGTATTGAACTAAGCCAACCAGGAGCCTTCCTAGGAAGTGACCAGTTATACAATACAATTGTTACAGCCCACGCATTCGTAATAATTTTTTTTCTGGTAATACCTGTATTTATCGGTGGGTTCGGAAACTGACTTCTCCCTCTCATGCTTGGAGCCCCGGATATAGCCTTTCCACGACTAAATAACATAAGATTTTGATTACTCCCCCCCTCACTTATTCTTCTTATTTCCTCTGCAGCAGTAGAGAAGGGGGCCGGAACCGGATGAACTGTATACCCACCCCTATCTAGAAACATCGCCCATGCCGGCCCATCTGTAGACTTAGCTATTTTCTCCCTTCACTTAGCCGGGGCTTCTTCAATTCTTGGAGCTATCAACTTTATTACAACAGTTATCAACATACGATGAACAGGTATACGCCTTGAACGAATCCCCCTATTTGTTTGAGCTGTAATTATCACAGTAGTCCTTCTTCTCCTGTCTCTTCCTGTCCTTGCGGGAGCTATCACCATATTATTAACAGACCGAAACCTCAATACCTCATTTTTTGATCCTGCTGGGGGGGGCGACCCTATTCTTTATCAGCATCTATTTTGATTCTTTGGACACCCAGAAGTTTATATTCTTATTCTTCCAGGATTCGGCGCTATTTCCCATATTGTGAGACACTACACCGCCAAACTAGAGCCTTTCGGAGCTCTAGGAATAATTTACGCCATGCTAGGTATTGCTATCCTAGGATTTATCGTGTGGGCCCACCACATATTTACTGTTGGCTTAGACGTCGATACGCGAGCCTACTTTACTGCAGCAACTATAATTATTGCAGTACCTACAGGGATCAAAGTATTTAGATGACTAGCCACCCTTCACGGATCAAAAATTAAATACGAAACCCCCGTTTTATGGGCATTGGGATTTATTTTCTTATTTACTACCGGGGGTCTAACTGGAATTATCTTATCCAACTCATCCTTAGATATTATACTCCATGACACCTACTATGTTGTCGCTCATTTCCACTATGTATTAAGAATGGGGGCAGTGTTTGCCATCTTCGCCGCATTTACTCACTGATTCCCGCTTCTGACTGGTTTAACCCTTCACTCTCGATGAGCCAATGCCCAATTCTTCCTTATATTTCTAGGTGTAAATATTACCTTTTTTCCTCAACACTTTTTAGGTTTAAGGGGCATACCCCGACGATATTCAGACTACCCAGATGCATTTATAAAATGAAATGTTGTGTCCTCATTCGGATCACTTCTATCTTTCGTAGCCCTGATACTATTCATCTTTATTCTATGAGAAGCATTTGCTTCTCAACGAAGAGTAATTTCCAGTCCCCACATACCCTCAGCTCTCGAATGATCTGACACCACACTGCCACTAGATTTCCATAATCTAAGAGAAACCGGTATAATTACCTACCCCCACTTAAGTAAAAGCCAAAGGCACCTATTTGTTAATTAGGCCCATGCTTTCTAAGCTTACTTAGCATGCCCAACTGAGGTCAAGTAATATTTCAAGACGCCGCATCCTCTGTGATACTTCAACTAGTATCCTTCCACGATCACACTTTACTAGTTCTTACCCTTGTTCTTACAGTCGTGGGATATGCACTTCTTATATTAATATTAAATAAACACCTGAACCGATATATTCTAGAAGCCCAAACAGTGGAAACTGTTTGAACTATCCTCCCAGCCCTTATCCTCTTAGTACTTGCGCTACCATCTCTACGTATCTTGTACATCACAGATGAAATTAGACAACCATCTATCACCGTGAAGACAATTGCACACCAATGATATTGAAGCTATGAGTATACAGACTTCCTTAACGTCGAAATAGATTCTTACATGCTTCCTAGCTCAGACCTGCTACCAGGAGAATATCGTCTTCTAGAAGTAGATAACCGCATAGTGGTGCCAATACAATTGGAAGTTCGCATATTAATTACAGCTGCCGATGTCATCCACTCATGAACTGTTCCTGCCCTTGGTGTAAAAGTAGATGCCGTCCCAGGGCGGCTCAATCAAATTGGTTTTACTACATCAAAACCAGGAATTTTTTATGGCCAATGTTCAGAAATTTGTGGTGCTAATCACTCATTTATACCCATCTCAGTAGAAGCCATCAATACTAAATCATTTATAAACTGAATCTCAAATTTCAATAACTAGAAGTTCTAGTTAAATAATAATAATGTCTTGTCAAGACATAGTTACATAGAGTGAACTTCTATGCCCCACCTGTCTCCTATAAGATGAATTATGGCAATCTTCATACTCTGGACAACCCTATCAATTATAACCTCTACCTTCTGATGAGCTAAACACCACTCATTCTTCACAACAGCAAACCACACCACCTCTACCCCTGAAGGCTCATGAAAATGACTATTACAAGATGGTTGAGATAGACATTAAACTGTAAATTTAAAAACGGGCTAAGCCCTCTTGTGGGTTTTTAGTATATTGTACATTTACCTTCCAAGTAAAAAGATTACTGCCGTAAAAAACTCAAATGATTCGTCAACCTTTTCACCTAGTAGAATATAGCCCATGACCTTTAACCTCCTCTGTGGGAGCATTTACTCTAGCCATTGGCCTAGCCAGATGATTTCATAACCACGGAACTACTTGCCTCTATATTGCCTTAATCTTAATTCTTACCTCCATAGTGCAATGATGGCGAGACGTAATTCGTGAAGGCACTTTTCTTGGTCACCATACCTCTCATGTCACTACTGGCCTACGATGGGGTATAATCTTATTTATTACCTCTGAAGTTATATTCTTCCTGGCTTTCTTCTGAGCCTTCTTCCATAGAAGCTTAGCCCCGACACCAGAAATCGGGTGCTCTTGGCCCCCCACAGGGGTTCACCCATTAAACCCATTTAGGGTTCCCCTCCTAAACACCGCTGTTCTTCTTGCGTCGGGGGTGACAGTTACCTGAGCTCATCATAGCTTAATAGCAAGAAGACGACTAAATGCCCTTCAAGCACTACTACTCACCGTGATACTAGGAGCTTATTTTACATTCCTTCAAGCTGGGGAGTATTTAGCAGCCCCCTTCTCCATTGCTGACAGAGTCTACGGAACTACGTTCTTTGTGGCCACAGGGTTCCACGGCCTTCATGTTCTAATTGGATCCTCATTTCTCACCATTTGCTTAATCCGAACGCTAGCTCATCACTTTTCTGCTGACCATCACTTTGGATTTGAAGCCGCCGCATGATATTGACACTTCGTGGATGTAGTATGAATTTGTCTGTACTTATGTATTTACTGATGAGGCTCCTATATAATATAGTGTACCGCGCACATAGGCCTTTGAAGCCAATAGATTGAGTTCAATTCTCACAATTATAAATGACCCTCACTATATACCTTCTAATAATGATTACTTCCACACTTACACTATATTTAGCACCAACCCCCATTATCTTAGGAGTAAATATCCTGGCTATGTCACTTCTTCTATCTGCAGTCTTCGCTTCATTTATTAGATCCTGATTCGCCTTCCTAGTATTCCTTATTTATGTGGGGGGGATATTGGTAATATTCGCGTACTTTCTAGCCCTAACCCCCAATCAGCACATAGGGTATAAAAATATCTTATATGGGATAATTTCCCTAACTACGCTAACTCTTCTTACCTACTCATCAAATATTAAAGTTCCTAATATAGTAAATTTCTCTCAAGGAAGGTCACTGCTATATTCAAAAGCAGCTGCCCCCTTCCTTATTCTTCTTGCCCTGATCCTTCTCCTTACAATGGTCGTTGTAGTGAAACTAACTACTCTTTCTAAAGGCCCTTTACGACCATTTATGTTCTATGTTCAAACCTATTCGAACTACTCATCCCGCCATCAAGATCGTTAATAGCTCCCTAATTGACCTTCCTGCCCCAAATAATATCTCCGTTTGATGAAATTATGGATCCCTCTTAGGCCTATGTCTAATTATTCAAGTCATTACAGGCCTATTCCTTAGTATGCACTATGTACCAAACATTGAAATAGCATTTTCCTCAGTAGCCCATATTTCGCGAGACGTAAACTATGGATGGCTTCTTCGATCAATTCATGCCAATGGGGCCTCTATATTCTTCTTGTTTATTTACCTACACGCTGGACGAGGGCTATACTATGGATCCTATACCTTAATAGAAACTTGAAACATCGGAGTTATCTTGTTTCTTCTAACCATGGCAACCGCATTTATGGGGTATGTTCTACCATGAGGTCAAATAAGTTTTTGGGGGGCAACAGTTATTACTAACCTATTTTCAGCTATTCCCTATATTGGCAAATCCTTGGTAGAGTGAATCTGAGGTGGTTTTGCAGTAGACAATGCCACCTTAAATCGATTCTTTGCTTTTCACTTCATCTTACCATTTGCTATTATAGGAGCCACCATTCTTCATATTATATTTCTCCATCAATCTGGGTCTAATAATCCTATTGGTCTGAGTGCAGACTCAGATCGTGTTCCTTTCCATCCTTATTATTCTATCAAAGACACCCTAGGGTATGCACTTGCAATTTTACTGCTCTCCTCTATGGTATTATACGAGCCAAACCTATTTACAGATCCTGAAAACTTTTTAATGGCTAACCCCCTTGTTACCCCCATCCACATCAAACCAGAATGATACTTCTTATGAATATATGCTATTTTACGATCTATCCCTAATAAACTGGGGGGGGTTCTAGCACTATTTGCGGCTATTCTAATCCTATTTCTGCCCCCAATATCTCACTCTTCAAATAAGCGCAGACTATCATTTTATCCATTAAATCAATCCATATTCTGAATCTTGATTGCCTCCTGACTCATTTTAACTTGAATTGGGGGGCGGCCGGTTGAAGACCCGTTTATCTTGATTGGTCAAATTTTTACATCTATATACTTTATCTTTTTCATTTTTAATCCACTAGTCTCCCTCTGGTGAGATAAAACCCTTGACTCTTAAGACTTTAAGTTAAGTAAACTAAAAACCTTCAAAGTTTTAATTGAGCACCCTCAAGTCTTGCCATGATGTCAGATATTTTTTCATCCTTTGACCCCTTCGTATATAGTACTTTGTTCCCCTCAAACTCCCTATTCCTGGTAATGAATATTGTTATAATCCTCATAATTCAATCTTCTTTTTGGGTAATCAGCTCACGTTCCAACACTTTTAAAACCCCACTCAATGGCACAATTTTTACTCAATTAACCCGCACCTTTAGCCTTCATCTAAAGGGTCTTTCATCTGTTCTATCCTCAATTTTTATTATACTAATTATTTTAAACCTAATAGGCCTCGTCCCTTACACATTTAGCACATCCAGACACCTAATCTTCACCCTAACTTTCGGACTCCCCGTATGATTAAGACTAATCATCTCTAGATTCTCAAGCAGTCCGAAAAAAACCACTGCTCACTTCCTCCCAGACGGTGCTCCTGACTGGCTGAACCCATTTTTAGTCTTAATCGAATCCACTAGAGTACTCGTCCGCCCCCTTACGCTCTCGTTCCGATTAGCGGCAAATATGAGAGCAGGTCACATCGTCCTAAGATTAGTAGGAATCTACTGCGCCTCAGCCTATTTCTCCAACACACCGAGAACACTAATTCTCCTAGTTACATCTCTAGGATATATCTTGTTTGAAATCGCAATCTGCTTAATCCAAGCCTACATCTTCTGCTTACTCCTATCCCTCTATTCAGACGATCACGCCCACTAAACAGCAAGCATCCTGCATATTGATTTCGACCCAATGAGAGCGCTCAGCGCACTGTTTTTTTTTTTTTTGTTTATATTCTCTCTTTGTATATTATATTGGGACACTAAAGCCAAATAGGGAGGGGGGGGGTAAAGTTACAAAAACGGGTTTTTAGGAAGGCCTAAAATTCACATGAAAAAAAAAAAAAAAAGATTAAAAAAGGGTGTATTTTGTGGGTCAACTGGTTATAATTACTGGGTTTTTAGGGAATACTAGAAACTGGTTTTTGATAAAAAAAAACAAACCATTATTGGCACATACAGTTTTTTCGATGAATTCAGTCAAATTTAGTCTTTTGTGTGCCATTTTTACGGTCTTGTCGGGAATTCTCCAAGTCACTCAAAAAAAACTATAGCCAATTTTGCCCATAAAAAAAAATCAAATAACAACATTAATTTTCTTGTCGGAGAAAGATACCCTAGGTTTCCTCAATCACTTAGAATGCTGTCTACCTTCCGGGCCGGTGCATGGGCCTGTCAGGAATTAAGCGCTAGTCATAAAACAATAAGGATTGGGTCGAAAAAGCTAATGTAAAATATTGTAAGGCCTATCACCTTTAAGCAAACCCCGCTATTCGCAGAACAGTCAATACTGCTATTTAATTTTTATGGGCAAAATTGGCTATAGTTTTTTTTGAGTGACTTGGAGAATTCCCGACAAGACCGTAAAAATGGCACACAAAAGACTAAATTTGACTGAATTCATCGAAAAAACTGTATGTATACTGATTTGTAAAATTCAAATATTAGCATTAATTCAACCCCATACCCTCGGCGAAAAAGGTAGGTTATAAAACCCCTGAGTTGTGGTTTCAGAAATGTCCTATCGACCCTTTTTCATGTTACAAAATTTTCAAATTAGCCTCCTGGCTAGTAAGCTCCTATGGCTATTATTTAGACTAATATTAATCCCAACCTCCTATAGAGTATTTTATGCTATGACAACACTTCTTGAATGAAACCTAATCTCCATCCCGCTAACACCTATCAGATTTACCCTGATTATAGACCCTGTTGGACTTATGTTCTCCTGCACAGTTCTTATAATCTCAGCAAATGTTCTGAAATTTTCTACAATCTATATGGCAGATGACAAGTTTATCAACCGCTTTACAGTCCTGGTACTTCTGTTTGTATTGTCAATAAACATACTTATTTTTATGCCACACTTAGTAATATTACTTCTAGGATGAGATGGTCTAGGTATTGTGTCCTTTATTTTAGTTATTTACTATCAAAACCCTAAATCACTTGCCGCTGGAATAATCACAGCCCTGACCAACCGTATTGGGGATGTGATGCTCTTACTGGCAATTGCTTGAACACTAAACCAGGGGCACTGAAACATTTTACACATGTGATCAACCGACAAAAACAGATACCAAATATTAGCCATTCTCGTTGCAGCTCTGACTAAAAGGGCCCAAATGCCATTTTCTAGCTGACTGCCAGCAGCCATGGCTGCCCCGACACCAGTGTCAGCTCTAGTTCATTCATCCACCTTAGTCACTGCCGGCGTCTTCTTACTAATCCGATTTTACGAACATGTAGCTTCCGCTTGATGATTTACCCCCTTACTCTTATTTATCGCTGCCGCCACAACTTTAATAGCAGGCCTTAGGGCCACAACTGAGTGTGATATAAAAAAAATTATTGCCCTATCTACCTTAAGGCAGTTGGGCATAATGATAGCTGCTATGGGTCTAAGCATAGTTCATTTAGCTTTTCTCCACATAATTACCCACGCCTTATTTAAGGCACTTTTATTTGTTTGCGCAGGAAGATTTATTCATAGACATAGGCACAGACAAGATTTACGATGAATAGGAAACTTAACTACCCAAATACCAGCCACCTCTTCCTGCCTGATGATAGCTAACCTAGCTCTATGCGGATTTCCCTTCATATCAGGATTTTACTCTAAAGACCTAATTGTTGAATCCTCCCTATTCTTTCACCATAGAATGCTAATAGTGACTTTAATTATATTGGCAGTGGGTTTAACTTCTTTTTACTCTGTTCGATTTAGATTATGTGTACTATGAGGCACAAGTAATTGCAACCCGTATACCCAAATGCAGGAAAACAACTCCCTTACAACACCCATGTTAGTATTGGCCTCCATATCTGTAATTGTCGGGGCTTCTCTCCTATGGGTGACCCCTATAAAGCAAGACGTAATAAATATCACCACATATCAAAAATTAATACCACTGCTCCTAGTGTCACTTGGAGCCTATGCAGCCTGACTCATGTCCTCCTCGAGCCATGTTTACAGCTCATCTCTAATAAATAACCCTATCAACCACTATGCTTCCTGTACAATATGGTTCCTCACACCTCTTTCATCTCAGTTTATAATGAAGCTTCCTATGTTAGTGTCCCACAACTATTTAAAACTTCTCGATCAAGCCTGGTTAGAAATATTGGGGGGCCCAGGCATGTTTAACCTCTCCTCTCAAACCTCAAATATTGTAATATCTTCTTCTAAGCCCCTTCCCATTAACTATCTTTTTATATCTTCTATCCTCATGCTTCTAATTTTCACGCTACTCCCATAAGCTTAGATAGCTTAAATAAAGCATGTTATTGAAGCTAACAATATGGAGTTCCTCTAAGCAATTGTGTATGTAGTGTAATAAACACATTAGCTTTTCATGCTAGAATTATATTTTATATCATACACAGATAGTAGTTTAATTCAAAACGCCGGCTTTGGGTGCCAAAAATCGCTAACGCGCTATCTGACGAATTGGAAGCTAATTTTCAGCATTGGTCTTGTAAATCAAAGATAGAGAACTTCTCTCAATTCTATGTATGCTTCTATTATGTCCTTAGTGTTTCTCCTGCCGTTTGTTGCAATATTAAACTTAATTTCAAACCAATCTCATTTCTTGATGACTCTACTGTCATTAGAGGGAATTACACTCAGGCTTGTTTTATTTGTCCCCCTCTCCCTATCTGTGACAAGTGCCCCTAATGCTAGCATCAGAGTTCTATTATTAACATTCGGCGCCTGCGAAGCTAGGCTGGGACTAAGCCTAATAGTCTTAATATCTCGATCTTTTGGGACAGATATGTTAAAATCCTTAACAATAAATAAATGCTAAAATTTCAATTAACAATTCTGGGCATGCTCCTACTCCCCCTAGTGACAATTAACTTTATATGAATCTCTGCCTTTATTCTTACAACCATCTTACTCCCCCTATGTATTCTATTGATAGATAAGTCGTCCTATAGAATATTTACAGAATTCTTATCTTCTGATAGAATGTCTTCTTCTCTCTCACTTTTAGCAGTCTGGGTCACAATTATAATAATTCTAGCAAGATCTAAACTGATGTATTATAACACCCACCCTAAAATATTTATTATAAACTTGCTAATCCTGCTTTTTATTTTAATTAATTGCTTCCTATCCTCGAATCTTTTTATATTTTATGTTTGATTCGAAGCTTCCCTAATCCCCACCATAATCCTCATTATAACATGGGGCTACCAGCCTGAACGGGCACAGGCTAGCATATATTTGATAATCTATACTGTGGCCGCCTCGCTCCCCATATTAGTAGCCCTCTGCAAAATCTTCATTACTTCCAAAACCGCCATAATGCCCATATTTATAAATATGTACTTCCCCCACAACTACTCATCTATGTCTTTGGCATGATTAATAACTATTGGCGGATTTATAGTAAAATTACCTATATTCACTGTCCACCTGTGGCTCCCCAAAGCTCATGTAGAAGCACCAATTGCGGGGTCCATGATTCTTGCAGCAATTCTTCTTAAGCTAGGTGGTTACGGAATCCTGCGCATATTGAGATTGTTTCATTACTTAACTAAAAACACCTCCAGAGCACTATCAAGAATTGCCTTGGTGGGGGCAGTAACAACAAGATTAATCTGTTTCCGCCAATCTGATCTAAAATCCTTAATTGCTTACTCATCCGTTGGTCATATGGGTCTGATAATTGCCGGTGCCCTTATAAATTCTAGCTGGGGTCTACAGGCCGCCCTAGCCATAATAATTGCTCATGGGCTAAGCTCTTCAGCTCTTTTTGTTATGGCCAACATTAATTACGAAATAACTCATACTCGAAGACTTTACTTAACTAAGGGCCTAATAATCATAAGCCCAACACTGACAATATGATGATTTCTATTCACGGCTAGAAACATGGCTGCCCCTCCCTCCATCAATTTAATAAGGGAAATTATATTGATTATTTCAATTCTCAGGATATCAACATCTAGTCTAATTCTACTGGGCGGCTCAAGTTTTTTTACAGTAGCATACTCCCTTTATATGTATACTTCAATGCATCACGGCCCAGTGCTAGCTACATCTAACTCCACCCCCAACCTAAAGACTAAAGATCTAGTCTTAATATTAATACATCTTGCCCCCATTATCTTGATTATTTTTAAACCTGAAACAATTACAAGCTGAGCCTAGTGACGTAGTTAAATAATAACATTAAATTGCAAATTTAATATTATACACATAGTATCTTCACTTTAGTGAGATAAGCTATTCAAGCTAGCGGGTTCATACCCCGAAAAAGAGGGCACCTCTCTCACTAACAGCTTGACTCTGGCTGAAAACTTGGCTACTATTGAATCAATATACATGTAAGCCCAGGCAACCCCGCAAATGTATAAACCTAAAGGGTACATTAATTACATCAAATTTCTTATACGTAATAACACGCCACAGTAATTAATCCTAATATTCTGTAAACCCAGGAATTGGATATCAAATTTAGGGTTGGCAAAATTCGTGCCAGCTGCCGCGGTTAGACGACAAACTCAAGCCAACTAAAACACGACTAGACACATGATGTACTAAACAGCTTCCAAGGTCTAATTTGCAGCCCCCGAATCTAAAACATCAAATTTTGTGAAAGTATTAGCTAAAACACGGATTAGATACCCGTCTATTTATACAATAAACTAAAGTCGAAAAATACGAACCACAGTTTAAAACTCAAAGATTTTGGCGGTGTCTTATCAAACCAGGGGAACCTGTCTCATAACTCGATAATCCACGAATATCTTACCTCTCCTTGACCCTCAGCTTGTGTACTGCCGTCGTAAGCACACCTCTAAAAGTACTTTAGTGTGCAACCATGAATTATCCTCATTTACGTCAGGTCAAAGTGCAGCTCATGGAGAGGTGACGATGGGTTACACTCTCAACAAAGATACAAAACATATTTTAAACAATATTTAAAGGTGGACTTGGCTGTAATTCTGATCCAAGTCACAATGAAGCCGAATCTAAGACATGCACACATCGCCCGTCACTCTTGCCTAAAGGCGAGATAAGTCGTAACAAAGTAGGTGTAACGGAAGTTGCACCTGTCGAGGTATAGCATATATAATGCTTTTTACTTACACTAAATCTAAAACACTAGTTTGCCTCGCCTACTCTCACATATCCTACAAAACATAAATGACAAAATTACTTAAAGATAAATTACTCTCAATCTACAAAACACTAGTACTGAAAAGGAATCACTCATATCCTAAAGTAGTGAATATTCACGTACCTTGTGCATTATGGTTTTACAAGTTAAGTAATTTAAAATACTTTCCCGAAATCTACGTGAGCTGCTACCGTATAGTTCAGAACCCACTACTAGTTGTAGCAACAACTTTAGAAAATATGGTGGCAGAGGCTACATACCATCCGCGCTAGATAATTGCTGGTTTTCAGTAAAATTTATAAATTAAATCCTGTAGAGTTCTACAGTGCAAGACCTCAGAGGATAAGCCCTGAAGTCAGAAGCTAACTTACTATAAATATGGGAAATAGGCCTAAAAACAGCCCTCTTCACTACGTCACTGTAAGTATACTTAATCCCCGCCTAAATTGCCCCCCACACCTGAAATCTTGGAATAGTTATAAATCTTTTTATATTATGTAAAAATAAGTATTCAAAAACATTAATATGTAATAAACTACTCACGCCCCTATTTCTCTTACAAATTCTTACAAAGGAACTCGGCAAATCTTATTTCGACTGTTTAACAAAAACATTGCTTCTTGAGCCCCTCTATAAGAAGTAATTCCTGCCCAGTGACTTATTTAACGGCCGCGGTATCCTAACCGTGCAAAGGTAGCATAATCACTTGCCCATTAATTGTGGGCTAGAATGAAAGGACTAACGAAATAAAGACTGTCTCTTTAAGCCGCCTAAAAATTAACCTCTAACTGAAGAGTGCTAGATCTACTCGAAGGACAAGAAGACCCTATAGAGCTTTATTTAAGTAAAAAATAGTTTTTTCTAAAATTCGGTTGGGGCGACCCGGGAATAAGCAATCATCCCTGATAGAAAGATAAATACATCATATTATTGACCCTTAATAAAGATCATAAAATCAAGCTACCTTAGGGATAACAGGCTAATCTCACTAGAGAGTCCTTATTAATAGTGGGGTTTGGCACCTCGATGTTGGCTTAGGGAATCCATGCGACGCAAAAGTCGCTTATAGATGGTTTGTTCAACCAATAACACCCTACATGAGCTGAGTTCAGACCGGCGTGAGCCAGGTTAGTTTCTATCCTCGATTTTTTTCCTATTTATAGTACGAAAGGACCTAAATGGGGCAATACTTGCAGCAAAAGAATAAATATAAGTTAAAATAAATTAACATAAAAATAAACTATTAAATAAGTTGGCAGAATATTGCCATCGACTTAGAATCGATTCATGGGTCACCCACTTATTACTGCAGCTTAGTTTATTTAGAATCGTTAACTTGCACTTAACATGAGAGAGAATTCTCAGTTGCGGCCTGAAGTTTTGGAAACACTGGACCTTGAATGTCTATTAGGGGTGTTCAACTCACCCTCAAGCTCAACAAGGTGGCAGAATATTGCCACAGGTTTAAACCCTGTATACGAGGAATCCTCCCTTGTTAATGAATATCCCCTTCTTTACGTCTATTCTCATAAGTGCTGTGTTAGCCCTCCTAGCTATAGCTTTTTACACCTTAATAGAGCGAAAATTCCTTGGCTACTTCCACCTTCGAAAAGGTCCTAATAAGGTGGGCATTATAGGCTTACCTCAGCCATTCGCAGATGCCATTAAGTTATTCGTAAAAGAGCAAGCCTCCCCCACTCCCTCAAACCAAATACCTTTCTTATTTGCCCCCACAATGGGATTAGTCCTATCACTGATACTTTGAGTTATCTACCCCCACTCCCATCAATCTTTCTTCCTTCAATTTAGAGTCTTATATTTTCTCTGTGTTTCAAGAATAAATGTGTATACAACTTTCCTAGCCGGTTGAAGATCTAACTCAAAATACGCCCTACTCGGGGCTTTACGGGGGGTGGCTCAAACAATTTCTTACGAGGTAAGAATATCTCTAATTTTGCTCAGAGCCCTAGTCTTGCTTGCTACCATAGATTTTACTAAGATAGTACTAACCTCTTGGGTAGCCCTCATATTTATCCCCCTGTTCACAGTATGGTTTATTACAAACCTCGCAGAAACTAACCGCACCCCCTTTGACTTTGCAGAGGGCGAGTCAGAATTAGTATCAGGGTTCAATGTCGAATACAGTAGAGGGTTGTTCGCCTTAATTTTTATGGCAGAGTATGCCAATATTTTAATAATGTCTTTATTTACAAGACTAATCTTTTTTAGTACCTTAATAACACCCCTCGAAGATATACTTTTAGTCTCAGAAACTATTATGCTAGCAGCCCTGTTTGTATGAATTCGAGCTACCTACCCACGAATACGCTATGATCACTTAATAAATCTTACATGGAAAACATTTCTTCCCGTATCTCTTGCCCTTCTCATTGTATGTCCTCCCATTATAGTGATAGCATGATCCAGCGCCGGTTGAACGGATAACTCTGATGACGTTAATTAAGGAATCTTATTCCCTGAATCTCCAACTAGGGAGCTTGTAAACAGCACTTGACTTTTAATCAAGAGATAATATCCTCATTCCTAGTCAATGAACCACATATCCGTCACTACTATTATCGCATTACTTCTTCCATCGCTTGTTCTTTTCATAGCCTGAGTCTTAAGAGCCCGATCTAACATAGACCGAGAGAAATCATCCCCCTTTGAATGCGGATTCGACCCTAAAAGAACTGCACGAATTCCATTTTCCATGCGATTTTTTCTATTAGCCATTATTTTTATCGTATTTGATATCGAGATTGCTCTCTTGATGCCGATTCCATCTATTATTATAAACAGTAACTTTAGCACTACTTTACTTACTTCTTCAACGTTCCTCCTAATCCTACTATTGGGTTTAATCCATGAGTGAAAAGAAGGATCTCTAGACTGATCTTCCTAGATTTGCCGGGATATATTGGAACTTCTAATTCCTATAAGGGGGTTCAACTCCTCCATAATCTTCATGAGCCTTATATATTCACCTATTATAGTACTAATAATATCAACCCTTACTTTAAGAACCCTGATAGCAATCTCAAGAGCAAATTGAATCCTTTTATGGGTGGCCATAGAGTTAAATCTTTTAAGATTTATCCCCATTTTAATACAGACAAAAAATCACCAAGAAGTGGAGGGATCCGTAAAATACTTTTTAGCCCAAGCCCTGGGATCCGCCCTCCTCCTAATTTCCAGCACATCAATATGAATGCCTTTCTCATCCACCCAAATTTATCTCCCGCTCCTTTTATCTACCTCCCTGCTACTAAAGCTTGGAAGAGTCCCCTGCCATTTCTGGTACCCCTCTGTCATAAATTCAATCTCATGAACCTCCTGCCTAATTCTCTCAACTTGACAAAAGCTTGCCCCTATCTCAATCTTAGCCTTTCTTCTCGTTCAAAAGTCTATGTTGTTTATTGTACTGGCTGCCGGATTAAATGCTCTGTTGGGAGGTATCATAGGAATAAACCAATCCCAGATACGTACAATTATAGCCTACTCCTCCATCGGTCACATTGGATGGATGTTGAGACTAATCGTTATCCTCAAACCCACTGCCTCTATCCTCTACTTTATTGTCTACTCCATATTAATTACACCACTATTTATAGCTATAAATTATTTTAACACTCAGCATGTGAAGCACTTTAATAGTACATCCTCTAATAATATTATCCTCTATACTTTATTAGCCACCCTTCTTATATCTTTGGGGGGGTTGCCACCTCTAACAGGATTTATACCTAAACTGATGACACTCATTATACTAATAGAAACAATAAAACTTCTTGCCCTCCTCCTAATTTTAGGTTCGGTAATAAACCTATTTTTTTATTTAAGAATTGTTATCAATGCAATATTCCTAACGCCACAACTCAAAGATTGGCTGCCCTTAAACAAAGGAACACCCAGAAATTTAATCGTTATATTATCAACCTTATCTCTAGGACTAGCCCCCCTAATTATAATTT